GGTCAACAAACAGTACGAGCTGCAAGGTACATTGGTCAGGGGTTCATGATTACCTTATCCCACGCAAATCGTTTACCCGTAACTATTCAATATCCTTATGAAAAATTAATTACATCGGAACGTTTCCGCGGTCGAATCCATTTTGAATTTGATAAATGCATTGCTTGTGAAGTATGTGTTCGTGTATGTCCTATAGACCTGCCCGTTGTTGATTGGAAATTGGAAACCGGTGTTCGAAAGAAACGATTGCTTAATTACAGTATTGATTTCGGAGTTTGTATATTTTGTGGTAACTGCGTTGAGTATTGTCCAACAAACTGTTTATCAATGACGGAAGAATATGAACTTTCTACTTATGATCGTCACGAATTGAATTATAATCAAATCGCTTTGGGTCGTTTACCAATGTCAGTAATCGACGATTATACAATTCGGACAATTTTGAATTCAGCGCAAATAAAATAAAAAACGTCAAAACTTTTTGATTAAAGAAGAATTTCGAATTATCAAAAAGTTTTGATCTAATCTAAAGGAATGAAAAGGAATGAGTTCTTTATTTTCTTTTTTTTTTTTTCTTGGTCAATAACTAGAAATTCGGACCAACTATCAATTGTTTAGTGCTAAGCGCCACTCCATTTTTGTTTTGGATTGAAAATCCTATATCCATAATTATTTCGAAATAGAGAATTTCGAACTAAACTTAAACTAACTAGGCTTTCTTTCGAGTGAAAGGGGGGTCCACTAGTTGTGTACCTACACCAATTAAAACGCATTCGATTAGAATTCAATTACGAGCATATCATCAAAAATTTCCCGGTCGGGTCAATAAAATCATGAAACACATTTGGATTTAGTTATCTTTTAAATAGAATGGATTTGCCTGGACCAATACATGATTTTCTTTTAGTTTTTCTGGGATCGGGTCTTATAGTAGGAGGTCTGGGGGTGGTCTTACTTACCAATCCCATTTTTTCTGCCTTTTCGTTGGGATTGGTTCTTGTTTGCATATCCTTATTTTTTAGTTTATCAAACTCCTATTTTGTAGCGGCTGCGCAGCTACTTATTTACGTGGGAGCTATAAATGTTTTAATCCTATTTGCTGTGATGTTCATGAATGGTTCAGAATATTCCAAAGATTTGACTCTTTGGACTGTTGGTGATGGGATTACGTCGTTGGTTTGTACAAGTATTTTTATTTCACTAATTACTACTATTCTAGATACGTCTTGGTACGGGATTATTTGGACGACAAAATCAAATCAGATTATAGAGCAAGATTTGATAGGTAATAGTCAACAAATTGGAATTCATTTATCAACTGATTTTTTTCTTCCATTTGAGCTGATTTCAATAATACTTTTAGTTTCTTTGATAGGTGCAATTGCCGTTGCTCGTCAATGATCAATCCAATCTTTATAACTGTTAACAGCAAGAAAAATGGCACTTTGTTTTCATTTCTTTTCAATTCTATTTGAATTGCAGAAGAAAATACTATTTCTTTCTTTTGTACTTATTAGTACTTCTTCTCGGAAACCAAATTTGTGGAATTGTTGTTCATATTGAAATGAATTCAAATTAATAAGGAGCTGGTCAATGATACTCGAACATGTACTTGTTTTGAGTGCCTATTTATTTTCTATAGGTATTTATGGATTGATCACGAGTCGAAATATGGTTCGGGCTCTTATGTGCCTTGAACTTATACTGAATTCGGTTAATCTTAATTTCGTAACATTTTCGGATTTTTTTGATAGTCGCCAATTAAAAGGAGATATTTTTTCCATTTTTATTATAGCTATTGCAGCCGCCGAAGCCGCTATTGGGTTGGCTATTGTTTCGTCAATTTATCGTAACAGAAAATCAATTCGTATCAATCAATCCAATTTATTGAATAAATAAGTAGTATATACATTATAAAAATGAGACTCTTCAGCAATTGAAATTCAACTAGCATGAATATAAATTAGCGTATATGATACGTGGATATCAAAAAGGGCACGAAATTAAAGTATCTTGGCTCAATCTCTTGAGTCGCTCCGGAATTCGATTGATGTGAAAAATTCTGGTAAAATCATTGATTCATCTGGTGTCTAAATATATGATTCATTTATAAGTTACTAGATCGAAAGTTTATGACATTCCAAAATTGATAGATCCAATGTCGCATTCAGTAAAGATTTATGATACCTGTATAGGATGTACTCAATGTGTACGTGCCTGCCCGACGGACGTATTAGAAATGATCCCTTGGGATGGGTGTAAAGCCAAGCAAATTGCTTCTGCTCCAAGAACAGAGGACTGTGTTGGTTGTAAGAGATGTGAATCGGCCTGTCCAACGGATTTTTTGAGCGTTCGAGTTTATTTATGGCATGAAACAACTCGAAGTATGGGTCTAGCTTATTAATACGTTCCAGAAAAACCACTTCAATCCATTTTGAATACAGTTTCTTTTTTTACCGAAAAAACCCCGTACTCAAAAAGAAAAATATATATATATATTATTTGTTATATATTATTTGTCGTTTTGAGCGCGGGGTTTTTGGGTCCAAGTGTATCTTGTCTTTACCACGAATTCTTTTCCTTGGTTAACAATAATTGTAGTTTTTCCCATATTGACGGGTTCTTTAATTTTCTTGCTACCTCATAGAGGTAATAAGGTCATGAAATGGTATACTTTATGTATATGTATTTTAGAGCTTCTTTTAACAACCTATACATTCTGTTATCATTTCCAACTGGACGATCCATTAACCCAACTAACAGAGAATTATAAATGGATCCATTTTTTTGATTTTTATTGGAGATTAGGAATAGATGGGCTTTCTATAGGACCTATTTTATTGACGGGATTTATTACCACTTTAGCAACTTTAGCGGCCTGGCCAGTTACTCGAGATGCCCAATTGTTCCATTTTTTGATGTTAGCAATGTACAGCGGTCAAATAGGATCATTTTCCTCTAGAGACCTTTTACTTTTTTTCCTAATGTGGGAGTTCGAATTAATTCCCGTTTATCTACTTCTATCGATGTGGGGGGGAAAGAAACGTCTCTATTCAGCTACAAAGTTCATTTTGTACACGGCGGGGGGGTCCATTTTTCTATTAATAGGAGTTCTGGGTATTGGTTTATATGGTTCCAATGAACCAACACTCAATTTTGAAACATTAGCGAATCAGTCGTATCCTGTGGCACTCGAAGTAATATTCTATGTGGGATTTCTTATTGCTTTTGCGGTCAAATTGCCGATTATACCCTTACATACATGGTTACCAGATACACATGGGGAAGCACATTATAGTACGTGTATGCTTCTAGCTGGAATCTTATTAAAAATGGGAGCTTATGGGTTGGTTCGAATCAATATGGAATTATTACCTCATGCTCATTGCCTATTTTCTCCCGGGTTGATTATAGTAGGTGCAATACAAATAATCTATGCAGCTTCAACATCTCCTGGTCAACTTAATTTAAAAAAAAGAATAGCCTATTCCTCTATATCTCATATGGGTTTCATAATTATTGGAATTGGATCTCTAAGCGATACGGGACTTAATGGAGCCATTTTACAAATAATCTCTCATGGATTTATTGGGGCGGCTCTTTTTTTCTTGGCCGGAACGAGTTATGATAGAATACGCCTTCTTTATCTCGATGAAATGGGTGGAATGGCTATCCCCCTTCCAAAATTATTTACGATGCTCAGTATCTTATCGATGTCTTCGCTTGCATTACCGGGCCTGAGCGGTTTTGTTGCCGAATTATTAGTATTCTTTGGCATAATTACCAGTCAAAAGTATCTTTTAATGCCAAAAATACTAATTGCTTTTTTAATGGCAATTGGAATGATATTAACTCCTATTTATTCATTATCTATGTTACGCCAAATGTTCTACGGATACAAGCTATTTAATGTTCCAAACTATTATTTCTTTGATTCTGGTCCGCGAGAGTTATTTGTTTCGATCTCTCTCCTTCTACCAATAATTGGGATTGGTATTTATCCGGATTTCGTTCTGTCATTATCGGTTGAAAAAGTAGAAGCTATTATATCTCATTTTTTTTTTTTCGATAGTTTTCAAGAAAAAAGAATAAATGGAAAACGAATCCTATTAGTTTAAATATTGTTCGTTGTACAATGAGAAAGAAGTCTTTTTTCTCTTAACTTCGATTTTCTCTAAAGTTTTCACTTAACTACTTAACTTAAGTAAACAAAAAAGAATAATAATAAGGAAAAATGAATTGGAACCAAATCGATTTGGTCTTTGGGAGAACCATTTGAATCACTACACTACTTGATTCAAATGGTTCGTGCACCTTCATACGAAGTTTTCTTATCTTATTCTTCTATTCTTACTTATATAGTTTTTATATTTATACTATATATATATTTTGATTCTATCTTATTAATCTTAATCTATTATATAGAATAGATATTTTGATTTCTTATTTTATTTAACAATTTTACAAAATAGTCGAGTTCTTTTTTGTATTTCTAGGTATATATCTATTTCATTAAATTATATGTTAATGTGTTAATGTAAATTAAATGAACCATAACTATGTAAGCCTATTCCTAATAAATTGACCCCGAAATAGCATATCCAAATTATAATAAAGCCCAGAAAAGCCACAATTGCGGAATTTACACTTTGAAAATTTGGATTTGTTCGAGTATGTAAATAAATCGCAAACATGGTCCAAGTAATAAATGCCCAAGTTTCTTTTGGATCCCAATTCCAATAGGATCCCCACGCCTCATTAGCCCATACTGCTCCAGAAAGAATACCTATGGTTAAAAAGATAAATCCTAGACTAATAATACGAGAACTCCAACGATCTAATTGTTGAATCAGTTGAGCCCTGTAATAGTTTTTAGAAGAAATAAAAGAGGTGCTTAGTAAAACATTGCTTGGTTCATTCCTATATTGGATCTCCACAAAGGAAAATGAATCTTTTAAAAATGCTTTCTTTTTACTAAAAATTTTTAGAGCTTTTCGAAATGTAATGACTAAGAGAGCTACTGATAATAATGATCCACACAAAAGAGCTGCATAGCCCAATACCATCATACTTACGTGCATCATTAACCATTGGGATTGGAGCGCAGGTACTAATATTTCTGATTGCTGCATTTCACTTAAAAGACCTGAAGTAACGAGGCCCTGGGTAAAAATAGTACTTGACGAGGTTATTGTCCTTACATAACTTTTCTGTTTTTTTAAATATGGAAACATATGAATAATCGCGAAACTCCATGACAGAAAAAGTAATGATTCATATAAATTACTTAATGGAAAATGTCCCGAATACGCCCAACGAGTGACTAATAATCCTGTTATACATAAAAAAGTTCCTATCACGCCTTTTTCTGACGAATCATATAGTCCTATGATTTCATCGACTGATAAGGTTATCAAAAAAATTGTAATTCCAATTGAAACGAGCGAAAAGGATATATGAGTTAATATATGTTCTAGAGTATAAAATATCATAAAAAAAAAAGGGGGGGGGTACTCAATTATATATACGGAATTCAAATTCAGAATTGAATTCATTATAGGCCTTATTGTATCTCTTTTAGAAGATCACATGCCGCTACTCGGACTCGAACCGAGATGCTTTAGCACTGCTTCCTAAGAGCAGCGTGTCTACCGATTTCACCATAGCGGCCGGCGTAGTTGAAATAATACTAATCTATTTGTAGATTAATCGTCGAGATTGAAGGATTCAATTTTCTAGTTTTTTTTTTTTTTTTTTAATTGCATATAGTCTAACTATAGAAACAGAAACTTAGTTATTAGTCTAGAATTATTTCTCATTTATTATTCTATTTTTACATTAGTGTGAAAAGGAAATGGATGGGGAAAGTAAGACTCCCCATTCGGAAATAATAAACTACATTCCATTAATACGGAGTGAAACTTTCTATCTTTTATTTTTTTTTTTTTTTTTTTTTCAATTTCAAACAAAAAAGTACCATTTTAGGATTAATATTAGTTAATCTCAGGTTTGATTCTTTTTTGTTTCTCCAAAAAAACTTTTAGAATTTCGAGTAGAAAAAACTTTTAGAATTTCCAGTAGAAAGAGACTTCGCTAACGAAAAAGCTTTCAAGGCTGCCCAATATGCCTTTTTTTTCCAAATAGTTTTACGAATACGTTTTTTTGATATAGAAGTGCGTTTTTTTGGAACTGCCATGAAAATTTTAAAAACAAGTTATTCATTTCTATAGTTGGATGTGAAAGACATCTATTCTGCAAACAATTTGCATTTTTCTTTGGTTTTCCGGTGGATCAAAATGGAACACAAAATTCTAAAGTCTTTTTTTAATATCCCTATCTATTCTTAGGGTGCTCTAGAGATACAGATAAAAAATAGATCGAAAGGTTTCAAAAACCCCATTCCTTATTATATTATTTCAATCTTTCTTTTTTATATTACACCGATCAAGTTCAAAAAGCGAGTCCGCCGAATTTTCATTTTGAAATTCAAATGAAAAATCAAACTAGTAGTTAATCATTAGTAATTGAACCTTTTTATTTGAAGTCTCTTTCTTCTATATGTTTTTGAAAGAGAAGTGGAAAATCTTTTAGTCTTTCTTGGAAAGAAAAATGTTTTCTTTCTATTCAAAAAAAAAAAAAAAGAAACTCAAGCAGCTCGCTGATGAATTAGTTAATAATTATCAAAATTTCAACCAAAACGCAAATCCTTTTTTTTTTTTTTTTTTGGGGGGGGGGGGATCAAGTTATGGGATCCTCAGAAGGATCTTCCTTTCGAAGGATCTTCCTTTCTATTTCAATATAAAATCGAATAAATTAAATAAATAGAATATTAATACTAAACATCTATTAAATTAATACTAACAAAAATGCAATACAATTATATATTTATATTATATATATAGATATTATTAAATTATCTAAATATAAAAATATCTATATATAAAAATTAGAATCAAAAAATCGAATTATTATTAATATTAAATAGAATGCATTTCCGAAGTATTGAACCTAAAAAAAAAAGAGATAAGAGCCGGTGAATCAGAAACAATTAATTAAGAATAAAACAAGGTTGTTTTATGGAATATACATATCAATATTCATGGATTATACCTTTCATTCCACTACCAGTTCCTATTCTAATAGGAATGGGACTTCTACTTTTTCCGACAGCAACAAAAAATCATCGTCGTGTTTGGTCTTTTCCTAGCATTTTACTGTTAAGCATGGTTATGCTTCTTTCCGTCTATCTCTCTATTCAACAAATAAATAGAAGTTTTATCTATCAATATGTATGGTCTTGGACCATTAATAATGATTTTTCTTTAGAGTTCGGTCACTTAATCGATCCACTTGCTTCTATTATGTTAATATTAATTACTACTGTTGGAATTTTGGTTCTTTTTTATAGTGATAATTATATGTCTCATGATCAAGGATATTTAAGATTTTTTGCTTATCTGAGTTTTTTCAATACCTCAATGTTAGGATTAGTTACTAGTT